ATTTTGCGATTTTTATTTGAAATAACGATTTATTTGAAATAACGAAAAGATAACTAGTAATTCGTGCCATTATCACTAAAATCTATATGCGTGTGGATATCAATATTACCTACCACTCGCACTCTGTTACAACGAGGCGATTCCAATTTAAAATCTAAACAGAAAGTGTTTGAATGAAATCAGAAGAATATGTATGCTGTATTTCGTTTCCCTGGGATTGTAGTTCAATTGGTCAGAGCACCGCCCTGTCAAGGCGGAAGCTGCGGGTTCGAGCCCCGTCAGTCCCGACAAATAACCAATAATCCAATAAAAAAAAATACATCAATTCATCTCTTCATTTTCTATAATCTGTAATAAGGGGTACAAATAGCAGAATTTCATTCCCAAAGTGGATCCTTAATATTAATATTATTTTATATAATTTATTTTCTTTATTTTCGTTTTTCATCAAAGCAAATACAAATAGGGTCATTTTCATTTCATTTCTTCAACTAGTATCGATAGAGATGGATAAAGACACATGTGGATTAGTACAATTATTGGTAGCATCATCTTCAGGATTCCAAGAGCTACCTCACTGAATTTTGCCTTTTCGATTCCTCCCGATCCGTATAATGAAATCGAATCGAGTACCCTATCTTTCCCGGTAGCACATACACAAATGGAATTCTTATTTGTACGGTACAAAATGACTTAAATTCTTTTGATAAAATCCTTTTAATCGGAAAAGTCTCTTCTTTATTCTTTTTTGGCTCTGATTTTGTGTAACCTCAATTATTTGAAACAATCTATCTCATTCAAATTGTACACTGAAGTTTTGATATATTATATGGAATATGGATCCCATTCCTAATTCAATCAAGTAAAGAGTATATTAATAAAAGAAAAATCAAATAAGGACCCTGCCTCTCTTATAGAGAGAGGAAATCGATAATCTTTTTTAAGGATTTATGCCGAAGAAAAAACAAACTATAAAAAAGTAAATTTGGTAGAATATTCGATTTTTTTTTTATACTGTACTAGGACTTATCTTTATCGCACTTTTTTTTGTTTGTTTGTAACTTATGTAAGTTTAAAGAGGATTAGATGATACTTAGTCAGATGATTGTATAAGGAAGGAGATAGTTTTATAGAAAAGAATAGAAAAGATAGAAAAGATAGAAAAGAAAGAATGGAAAAGAATGATAAATAAAGTAACAAAGTAAGAAAATTTTCGATTGGGTCAGGAATACTTTTTTGGATTTGGTATGAATAAATGATCTTTCTATGTTATACTATTCAATTCTCGACGATAAATCGATTTGAGAGTTCAGATATTGTTATTCATGATATTGATCTGATTTGATATCATCGAGATGGAATTCATCCCATTGAATTTAGAGGCGAAAGATTTATCATCTCTTATGGGATTAAATCCCGAATTATTGTGAAGTAAAGAAAAACGAAACGATGACATTATGGAAGTAAATATTCTCGCATTTATTGCTACTGCACTGTTCATTCTAGTTCCTACTGCTTTTTTACTTATAATATATGTAAAAACTGTTAGTCAAAGTGATTAATTTGAATGAAACTTGACTTCTTAGTTCTTATCAATATCAAGAATTAACGAAATAAAATGAAAATAATTCCAATTTTGTGTTTTAGCTGAAATGAGCGAACTAGAATCAGCAGGATTCTATGAGACCCGATAGTATGGTAGAAAGTAATATATTTACTACCATACTATCTATTTTTGTTATTCTAGTATACTAGAATATAAAGTGGTACTGGGCTTAATATGGATCAATCTAGAATGTCATCTTCATATATAGATAGATATCTAGACAATAGATATTAATTATCTATATGGAATGTAGATAAGGTTCAAATTGGATTTCTTTTTTTCATATGTTTGATTTGTGTTGGTTCCAATTAATAATTAATCTGGAATAGTTGAAAGGCGCCTCTTACTCTTATGATTCTAATTCCTGGATTTCTTATTATTGTCAATATGAATCCCGGAATCCATTGAAATAATCAAATCAATGAAAAGAAAAAAAAAGAATAGTCGGGGTATGTATTAATAAAAGAAAATCAAGAAATCTTTTTTTAGCATTCCATTGATTGAACAGTTGACAAATCATCCAAGGAAAGGAGTTTTTTTCAGATTTCGACGAAAAGAAAAGGATTAGTAAACCTCGCCAATTTGAAATCTTTGAATCATAATATGAAATGAGTCAAGTCAATAAAGTATAGCATAAATCGAATTTATAAATTTATAAAACGAAAATAATAAAAAAAATACTAAACTAAGTACTAAGTACGCAATATGTGACTTCTCCAAGAAAATATCTTAGTATGCGGAGTATCCCCTTAGAGAATCAGTATGTCTATTTTATTTCCCGTAGAAAATCTTAATTTAATAACTTTTAAATAACTAAAAAAAGAACTACTTTCTTTTGTCTTTGAACCAGAAAAAGGCAAACAAATAAAAAGTAAAAAAGGTCCCGCTGTTCCTTATTATCCATATATAACTCTGATAAGAGCCGGTTTATCATAATATAATAAAGAATTTAGGAAGAATTCGGTTGGAATAACTTTCCTATCATTTGTATTCTTTTTACTTTTGAAGTATGAACACTGGAATCATTAAAATATTTATTTGATTATGATTAAAAGGGTATTATTCAAATATTATTCATATCGAATCGAATAGAATTTTGAAATTGAATTCAATTATTGAATTCAATTTCAATATTTCACTATAAATTGTTCAATTTAAAATTTAAAATAGTTAAATTTAAAAGTCTTTGCGGAACGATCTATAAAAGAATTGATAGAGTTGCATTTCTCAACTCAATTAGTAGTATCCCTAGATCAATTAGTAGTATCCCTAGAGTCCACTTCTTCCCCATACTACGAGTGAAAGGGAAAATGTAAAGACTACCATCAAAGCAGCCCAAGCGAGACTTACTATATCCATGTGAATTATGTCCCCTATCTCTATGAATATGAAGGAATTTTGCTAGTATTGTTCACTTTTTTCCATTATTTTTCACTAATAATAGTGACTATTAATAATAATAGTCACTAATAATAATATTATTATCGCTGGTGCAGAGTAAAAAAAAAGATTTTGTCCAATACCATTGATAAAACAATCCAAAAAATCTAATTCAATTAATTATAAGAAGTTCTTATATGAGTGCTAGTAGAATCGGGAAAGATTAAGGGCAAATAAAATCAAAATAAGTAGCGGCGCTCTTGGAAATATCACGAGTCTTTTTCCTCCGCTGTTTCTATTGGGGACAATCTATCAGCAAACCAGAATAAGGTATTTCCCCTCTTTTGTTGATCAGGCGACACCCGGATTTGAACTGGGGAAAAAGGATTTGCAGTCCCCCGCCTTACCACTCGGCCATGTCGCCAAGGCAATAGAAAATAGAAATCAAAAATAGAAGAAAATATCCTCCCCCTTCTTTGTTTTTTCTTACTAAACTTCTTTTTTTTGCAATTGTATCTTGAATCCCATTTTTCTTAATCTGAATCCCTTTCCTAAAACTAAAATAAATCCTTCTTTTTTTGGATTGGATCCATCTCTTTGATTACTTTTCTATAGTATGTCAAAACACGCACTATCTGAATTCTTTCTCCTTTCTATTGAAAGGAAAAATTAAATGTGAATTTTCAGTGACAAAAGCCAAAATTCAGGACAAATTGGAACCGTTAACTATTGAATGAAAATTCATGAACGATTCTCGAATTTGAATCTAAAATTGTATTTCCCGAATTATAATTATATAAGAAAATCAAAATGGATATCTAACTATCCAGTATTGATTCTTTTCAATAATTCAATAAAAAAAATCAATAAAAAAAAAAGCCTTATCCATTTCAATTATAACAACAATTATGAGTATATGTAAACCCCAGAACATAAATTATTACACGTATACCGCTAATCAGATATCTTATCTGTTTATGATTCCTATAGAAAATCGATATTTTGCTAGAACACGCCATGCGCTGTACAGAATAGACCCGCAATACAAGGAAAGACATATATAGGTAGCTATAGTTCTATCCGCGTATGCTTAATAAAGCCTTCTTCTGCGCTTGAACAAACTCTATTAAAATAAAAAAAAATATCTCTGAAAAAAAAAGCAAAAAAGCTAAGTGTTAAAAAAACAATTTTATATTGTTTCTAACTATTGGATTTTTATCTCATCGAAGAGATAAAATCACGAATTATGTATTTCACTGGTATCTAATTGTATTGGAATATGTAATATCATAAATAATAGTAGAAATTGAATCCCTTTTTGTTATTCTATATAAAATAGAAAATTCCATAAGTCTAAGTTAAGTGGAATTTCTCAATTCTTTTCCAGTTGTATCTGTTGCAAATTCCAATTTGAGTAGAAAATCCAAATTCGCTTTACTTTATTCCTCCGTTCATACGTATTTCAGACATTCCATATTCATATATATTCATATATGGAGTTAGATAAAATTTTATGTGATTCTGTAAACCGAATAGCAATTCCATCAGTGCTGATCGATCCATATAATTGGATGAAAAACGATCCAATAATGGGATTTTTTTTTTCAATAAATGGGAAATTAAAAATGCTTGGGGATGGAAATGGGGGAATGTCTACAATACCTGGATTTAATCAGATACAATTTGAAGGATTTTGTAGGTTCATTGATCAGGGCTTAGCAGAAGAACTTTATAAGTTTCCAAAAATTGAAGATAGAGATCAAGAAATTGAATTTCAATTATTTGTGGAAACATATCAATTAGTAGAACCATCGATAAAAGAAAGAGATGCTATATATGAATCACTCACATATTCTTCTGAATTATATGTATCGGGGGGATTAATTTGGAAGAACAGTAGGGATATGCAAGAACAAACCATTTTTATTGGAAACATTCCTCTAATGAATTCCCTGGGAACTTCTATAGTAAATGGAATTTACAGAATTGTGATCAATCAAATATTGCAAAGCCC